TTCCAACTTCCCGAATGGAGTAAGGATTTCCAGGAATGGAATAGAGAGATACATCTTAAATGTACCTATAACGGTGTTCCATTATCAGAAACAGAATTTCCAAAAAATTGGTTGACAGATGGTATTCAAATAAAAATATTATTTCCTTTCTGTTGGCACAAATTGAAACTACGACCCTCTCAGAAAGATCTAATGAAAAAGAAAAAAAAAGATTTTTGTTTTTTAACAATTTTGGGAATGGAAACAGAATTTCCTTTTGGTCAACCCCGAAAACGTCCTTCCCTTTTTAAACCTATTTTAAAGGAATTCAAAAAAAAAATTGTTAAATATAAAAAGAAGTATTTTCAAGTTCTAACCGTTTTTAAAGAAAAAACAAAATTACTATTACTTGGAAAAGTTTCAAAAGAAATCAAAAACAAAAAATGGGTTATCGGAGGTGTTCTTTTTATAAAAAAAATAATAAAAGAATTTTCAAAAGTAAATCCAATTCTATTATTTAGATTAAGAGAAGTATATAAATTAAGCGAAATTAAAGAAGAAAAAGATTCCATGATAAGCAATCATATAATTCACGAATCATTTAATCAAATTGCATCTCCGAGTTCGTCAAATTCTTCATTGACGGAAAAAAAAACGAAGGATTTCGCTGATAGAACAAGTAAAATTCGAAATCAAATAAAAAGAATTTCAAAAGAGAAAAAAAAAGTAACTCCAAGAATAAATAATCTTAGTCCTAACAAAACAAATTATAATGCTAAAAGATTCGAAAAATGGCAAATATTAAAAAGAAGAAATGCTCGATTAATCTATAAATTATCCCCTTTTTTTAAAATTTTCATTGAAAAAATCTACACAGATCTATTTTTATCTATCATTAATATTCCCAGAATAAATACAAAAATTTTTCTTAAAGTAACAAAAAAAATTATTGATAAATCGATTTACAATAATAAAAGAAAACAAGAAAGAATTAATAAAAAAAAGAAAACTCCAATTACATTTATTTCGACTATAAAAAAGCCATTTGATAATATTAGTAATATTAAAGAAAATTCACGTATTTTTTATGACTTATCCTACGTGTCACAAGCATATGTATTTTACAAATTATCACAAATTCAAATTAGGAACTCGGTAAGATCTGTTGTTCAATATCAAAGAATCCCCCCTTTTCTTAAGTCTAAAATAAAGAGTTCTTTTGAAAGACAAGGAATGATTCATTCGAAATTAGCAAATAAGAAACTTCTAAGCTATGAAACGAATCAATGGAAAAACTGGTTAAAAGGACATTATCAATACCATTTATCTCAGATCGGATGGTCTAGATTAATACCAGAAAAATGGCGAAATAGAGTTCGCCAGCGTTGTATAGTTAAAAAGGAAAATTTAATCAAACGGCATTCATATGAAAAAGACCAATTGGTTGGTTCCAAAAAAAAATCGGAAGTATATTTAGTATCCAATGAAAAAAGTAATTTTCGAAAATATTATAGATATAATCTTTTATCATATAAATTTATTAATTATGAAAATAAAACGGAATGCTTTTTTTATAGATTTCCCTTTCAAGGAAATAAGAACCAAGAAATTTTTTATACTTATAACAGGCCTAAAAAGGCCCTTTTTGATATATTGAGGAACATCCCTATTCAAAATGATCTAAGACAGGTTGATATTCCATATATGGAAAAAGCGGCCGATAGAAAAAACTTTGATTGGAAATTTTTCAATTTTTATCTTAGACAAAAAGCCGATATTGAGACCTGGATCATTATTGATACCAATAGGAATCAAAATACTCAAATTCCTACTAACAATTCTCAAATAATTTCTAAAAAAAATATTTTTTATCTTATGATTCCAGAAACCAATTCACCAAACCCCCACAAAGGATTTTTTAATTGGATGGGAATGAATGAAAAAATCCTAAAGCGCCCCATATCGAATCTGGGATTTTGGCTCTTCCCAGAATTTGTGTTACTTTATAAGGCATATAAAACGAAACCTTGGTTTATACCAAGCAAATTACTTCTTTTAAATTTAAGAAATTTAAATAGTAGTGAAAATAAAAAGATTAATGAAAAAGAAAAGATAAATTTGTTGATAGCCTCGAATAAAAAGCATCGAAATCAAGAAGAAAAAGAACCCATAAGCCAAGGAGATCATGGATCCGTTCTCTCACAACAAAAAGATATTGAAGATAATTATGCAAGCTTGGATATGAAAAAGGGAAAAAAGAGAAAACAATACAAAAGCAATACAGAAGCAGAACTAGATTTCTTCCTGAAACGTTATTTGCTTTTTCAATTGAGATGGGGCACAACTTTGAATCAAAGAATGATCAATAATATCAAGGCATATTGTCTTCTGCTTAGACTGATAGATCCAAGAAAAATGACTATATCCTCCATTCAAAAGAGAGAAATCAATTTGGATAGAATGCCAATTCAAAGTAGTTTAACTCTTTCAGAATTCATGAAGAGGGGGGTATTGATTGTAGAACCACTTCGTTTGTCTGGAAAAAAAGATGGACAATTTATTATGTACCAAACCGTAGGTATTTCGTTGCTTCATAAGAGTAAGCATCAAATTAATCAAAAATATCAAGAGCAAAGATATGTTTCTAGGACAAATCTGAATGAAACAAATTCACCACATCAAAGAATAATTGAAAATAGAGACAAAAATCATTTTGATTTACTTGTTCCAGAAAATATTTTCTCGTTTAAACGTCGTAGAAAAGCGAGAATTCTAATTTGTTTCAATTCAAAGAATAAAAATTATACAGATAGAAATCCAGTATTTTGGAATAGAAAGAACATAAAAAACAGCAGCCGAGTTTCACATGACAATAACTATCTTGATAGAGAGAAAAATCAATTAATGAAATTAAAGTTCTTTCTTTGGCCTAATTATCGATTAGAAGATTTAGCTTGTATGAATCGTTATTGGTTTGATACCAATAATAGCAGTCGTTTCAGTATGTTAAGAATACATCTGTATCCGCGATTGAAATTCTGTGAATAATACAATTTATATATATATATCCTAAACCCTATTTTTATATACCCTATATATAATCTATATTAATCTATATCTATATATAATATAGGGTATATGAAAGTAAACAAATATACAGATCACGTACTTTTCTTGTTTCACATCTCATTCTAGTATTCAATATGAAATGAATTATGAATAATATCTCAATTAGTATTCCAAATGAATCAACAGAAACTTCTTAATTTTAGGTGTAAATTCTTCGATGCGAAAATGTACCAATCTTTTTCTATTCCTATATAAATCCAATTTCAAATTCGCTTGATTGGTTTGAATTCAGAAAAATAGGAGTTATTTCGATTAAATTATTGTATATAGCATATCAAAATTAATGGCATTATTATTACTTATACTTATTACTGATTGGTAAAATCCATATCTGTACAAGGGGAAAGGAGAGTTTTTTATGGTAAAAAATTCAGTAATTTCTATTATTTCTCAAAAAGAAAATAGAGGGTTTGTTGAATTTCAAGTATTCAGTTTCACCACTAAAATAAGGAGACTTACTTCACATTTGGAATTGCACAAAAAAGACTTTTCATCTCAGAAAGGTTTGCGAAAAATTTTGGGAAAACGTCAACGACTACTAGCCTATTTGTTAAAAAGAAATAGAGAACGCTATAAAGAATTAATTGATGAGTTGGATATTCGAGAAATAAAAACTCGTTAATTTGAAGCATGATATCATTTGACGAGCTTAGTCTTGATGAGCTTAGTCGTTTCAATTTTGATGAATTTCTTTTTACTTTCAGCAATGCATGGAAGACTGACTCGGGAAAAACTTATGATTACACCAACTACAAGAAACGACCTCATGATAGTCAATATGGGCCCTCACCACCCATCAATGCACGGTGTTCTTCGACTAATCGTTACTCTCGACGGTGAAGATGTTATTGACTGTGAACCTATATTGGGTTATTTACATAGAGGAATGGAAAAAATTGCAGAAAATCGAACAATTATACAATATTTGCCTTATGTAACACGTTGGGATTATTTAGCTACTATGTTTACAGAAGCAATAACCGTAAATGGACCTGAACAGCTAGGCAATATTCAAGTACCTAAAAGGGCTAGCTATATTAGAGCTATTATGCTGGAGTTAAGTCGTATCGCTTCCCATTTGTTATGGCTTGGCCCTTTTATGGCAGATATTGGGGCACAGACCCCCTTTTTCTATATTTTGCGAGAACGAGAATTGATATATGACCTATTCGAAGCTGCTACCGGTATGCGCATGATGCATAATTATTTTCGTATCGGAGGAGTCGCTGCTGATCTACCTCATGGCTGGATAGATAAATGTTTAGATTTTTGCGATTATTTTTTAACTGGGGTTGCTGAATATCAAAAACTTATTACACGAAATCCTATTTTTTTAGAACGAGTTGAAGCCGTAGGTATTATTAGCGGAGAAGAAGCATTAAATTGGGGTTTATCGGGGCCAATGCTACGAGCTTCCGGAATACAATGGGATCTTCGTAAAGTTGATCGTTATGAGTGTTATGACGAATTTAATTGGGAGATTCAATGGCAAAAAGAAGGAGATTCATTAGCTCGTTATTTAGTACGAATCGGCGAAATGACAGAATCCATAAAAATTATCCAACAGGCCCTGGAAGGAATTCCAGGGGGGCCCTATGAGAATTTAGAAAGCCGGCGCTTTGATAAAATAAAAGACCCTGAATGGAATGATTTTGAATATCGATTTATTAGTAAAAAACCTTCTCCAACTTTTGAATTATCCAAGCAAGAACTTTATGTAAGAGTCGAAGCACCAAAAGGAGAATTGGGAATTTTTCTGATCGGAGATCAGAGTGTTTTTCCTTGGAGATGGAAAATCCGACCGCCGGGGTTTATCAACTTGCAAATTCTTCCGCAGTTAGTTAAAAGAATGAAATTGGCTGATATTATGACGATACTAGGTAGTATAGATA